TTGCTCCCGTCGGGATAAATCTGCCCCCTTCCCCTGTTCCCGCCTACGTATATGGGATATTTTAAGAAATGAACATCTCTCTTAGTAGCGGGATCGGGGGAAAGAATAGGAAAGGTGATTTCATTATATTTCTGACCAGGAACAGGGCCTACCACAAGAATATTTTTTTTAGTGGGACGATAGCTTTGAAAAGACAGATTACCTATTTTTTCTTTAATCTCAGGCGAAATACGATCGGGGGGAGCCAATTCAAACCCCTCCGGTAAAATAAGAACAGCCCCCACATTCAAAGCCCCCTTTTTACCATTAGCAAGAACTTGTTTCACTTGCATATCATAAGGAATTCGAACAACTGCTTCAAATACAGTATCCGGAAGTACCGCTTGTGGAACCTCGATATCCACGGGCTTATTAGCTAAATGGCAATTGGCACATACAATACGGCCAGTCGCTTCTCGCGGATTTTCATAACCCTGCTGTGCAAAAATGGGATATGCATTTGAAATGGGTGCTCGAGTTATTATATATATCATGAGCGATACGGAAATGGATCGAGTAATCTCTTCCTTTATCCAAGAAAAGGCATTTCTAGTTTGCATGGTCCAATCATTGATCCTGAAAAGTTCTACAATAAAATTAGGTCGGTCACTGGTATAGTTCCCTATCCATGATTCTGCTATTTACTGAAAAAATTTTACTGGAATATAGGAGGAATCCCCTCGATGGGTAGAAAGAAAAAAAAAAGAATAAGTCAATTTTTGAATGTTTAGCTTTTGTACAAAATAACAAACTTTATAATTGGATCAGTGGATCATTTTTTCAGTCATTCATTGAATGATAAATCACTACAAGTGACGGAGATACACGATTTAAATAACGGAAAATCCAATATTTTAAAATTGTATCTAGAATGACTGGAAAAGTGGAAACAAGACCGGATATAATTTGATCATTATGAGCAAATCCAAAATCTTTATAGACAGAACCAATCATTAGTTCCCAACCATGGGTCGAATGGAATCCTATACATAAATCAGTTAATAAAAGAATAGAAAAAGCTTTTATTGTGTCGCTTAAGTTATATAGGAATTCTTGAACCCAAGAGTTAAGAATAATAAGTTCTTGATTACCTAGAATAGAATAACCACTTAAAATAATGAAACAGATTATATTTGTCGAGAAGTGCAAAATCGTATGGATACGATCTTCGTTGTGCGTCTTGATCAATTGTATCGTTTCTTTGTAGATTCCGATACGAAGGTTTTGTAGACGTGTTTCCGGGTATTCCTTTATCATTTCATCCAAGAGTAACAGTTCCTCTAATTCTATGAATTTTTTTAGAATACTCTTTTCTTGAATATCATTCAAGAAAATTTCGGATTGCCCAGTATTCGACCAATTAGTAACCCAAGATTCCATACTTTTCTTAAATGAGAAAGAGATCCACCAGGGCAAAAAGACTATAGATGTAAGATATAGAAGGGGAATGAATGCTTTCTTTTTTGCCATTTTTCTTCTTTAATGAACTCAGCTTCACCTCATTCGTCAACTCTATATGATAATAATATTTCTATCAAGCATAAGTTCTATTACAAGTCATAGAGCCTATAAATCTATTCTCACGTTTTTTTTATTTGCAATTCGGGAGTTAGTCCTTGAATTTAGAAAGAATACAGAAATAGAATAAGAAAGAGAAAGAGTCTACTTCCAATTCGAATGAAGAAAAAAAATATTGTTTCCAAAGATATCAATTGCTAAAATTCGAAGCAATTGCCCCTTTCAATGAATGCATGAAAGAGCACTTCAAGTAATGAATATTAGTCGGATTTCGAAACGAAAGAACGCCCTTTCTATCAAAATAAAAAATATCAAATATTTCGAAAAAAAAAATTCTTGAATTTTTCCGTTTTTTTTTAATAAAGCATTCATTTTTCAGTTAATTTTTTTTTTTCAAAATACTTCAATTGGTACACGCAAGAAATAGGCCAATTCCGCAACTTTTTGTTCAATTTCTCGTGGAGTCAAATTCTCGTCAGTACGAGTCAAGGGAATGACCCCCTGTCCTCTGATTTCCATATAAAGGACACGACGAGTATAAATACCCTCTTTAACTTCTATTCTGATGGACTGAATGTCTTTCATAAGGAATCGGAGAAAGATACGACGATTTTTTCCAGGAAATCCCCAACGAAAAATACACACTATTCCCTCTTTTCTATCGAATCGATCATAACCACTACCTACATTCCACGCAATTGTACACCACAAATAGGAGCTAATAAAGAGACCGGCGATTCCATAGAAAGACATCACGATCCCTTGTGGAAAAAAAATAATTTGCTGAGACGGAAATAAAGATAGCAAATTCCTACCAAGATAACTGGAAGTTCCAACCAATAAGAACCCTAATGAACCTAAAAAAAGGATAAAGGCCCAGCAGAAATTACTTGTTTTTCGAGACCCCGTTATAAGTTCTATCCATATACGTTCTGATCGCCAACCCATATTAGATCCAGTTGTATTTTATTGGAATTGGGAGAATAACCCAACCAAATGAATTTTAATTTACTTTTCTTTGTTTCCGAAGTAACTCTCATCAACTAGCACTATTCTGATGTAAACCTTTAGGAGTAATTCATCGATCTAGATCTAAAAAAAAAAAATAGATGGGATTTGTCCCTACTGCCCGTATCTAAAAAATCTTGTTTTTTTGAACATGAAGAAATAAAGAAGCCATTGCAATTGCCGGAAATACTAGGCCCACTAAAGGCACAAAAATAGAGGGTAAGTTGCTGAGAGTTGTCATAGAATGGGTACCTCGATTTAATATTTGTACCTGTTATTTTTTTATTGTTCTATTAATATTTTTACCTGTTATTGTTATATTGTTATAAAGATATTTTATAATCACTAGAATTCATATATACTTATACTAAGTATATTTTCATATAGAATTATACTAAGTATATCTAAGTGAGTATATATATAATAATAAATAAAAAAAATTTAATAAATAAAAAAAATTCAAAATATTCAAAATATTAATTATATAAATATTAATTATATTAATTATATAAATATTAATTATAATAAATATTTATTTCATTATAATAAATTATAATAAATATTTATAATATCATTATAATAAATTATAATAAATATTAATTATAATAAATAATAATTATAAATAAATATTAATTATAAATATAAAAATGAAATTAATAAAAAAATATAAAAATTAAAATATAATAAAATAATTTTTTAATAAAGCTCCACTTGATTTAATTTTGAATCAAAGGAAAGAAAGCATGGAGCTGAAATAACTCACTCAGAACGCCCTTTAAAGGATTACGCGGTACGATTGAATCAAATAAGCCCTTATGGAATAAATATTCAGCCGCTTGTGAACCTTCAGGTACTGTCTTATTCAATGTTTGTTCAATTACTCTTTTACCCGCAAATGCAATGTAAGCATTGGGTTCGGCAATAATGATATCCCCTAACATACCAAAACTAGCTGTCACCCCACCAGTAGTAGGAGATGTAAGGATCGAGACATAGAATAACTTTTTATTTGCTTGATAATCATATAAAGCGGAAGATATTTTAGCCATTTGCATCAAGCTCAAACTTCCTTCTTGCATACGTGCTCCTCCGGAAGCACATACTAGAATAAGAGGTAAAAATTGATTGGTAGCATATTCGATCAAACGGGTGATTTTCTCACCTACTACGGATCCCATACTACCCCCCATAAACTGAAAATCCATAACCCCAATTGCTACGGGAATACCATTTAGTTGACCTGTGCCTGTTTGAACAGCTTCAGTTAATCCTGTCTTTCTTTGATAAGAATAAATACGATCTTTATAAGGTTCCTCTTCCGAATGAAATTCAATGGGATCCAGAGAGACCATGTCTTCATCCATCGGATTCCAAGTACCTGGATCAATCAAAAGTTCGATTCTATCTGAACTGCTCATTTTCAAATGATATCCACAGTGTTCACAAATATTCATTTTTAATTTAAAAAATTTCTTATAATTTAATCCATAACAATTTTCGCATTGAATCCACAAATGTCTGTATTTTTGAGTTTCATCTAGATCATTAGAACTTTCTCTTCTAGTTAAATCACTATCACTCGTATCATTCGTGCTAGTTATTATACCGGAACTCTCGCTTTCACTACTATTTCTGCCTTTACTACAAATGTAACTATAAATGTAACTGTCATTGTATTTGTCACTATCACCTAAAATGTAACTATCAATACAAATTTGAGAACGAAGATAACTGTCAATGCAACTATTAATGTGATTATTCCAACTATATTTAGTATCATACATGTAATGATCGTAGTCGGGATCGTCACTCTTAGATACATTATTCAGATAGCTGGAATTCTTATAACTATAAAAAGAACTTTCTGGTTTACTTAGAAAAGAATGATCATTATCAATCTCAAAAATTTTATTTTCAATATCAAAATATATGGAATAACTGTCCCTATTACTATCCCTAACTAAAAAAGTGTCATCAGATATGAAATTCCGAATGTTCCCAAGGCCGACTAAATAATCAACATTACTGTAACTAGAATTGTCACTATCACTCCAACTATGAATGTTTTTATCCATATCAGTTAGAATCGGGTCTTCACTTACACTGGTATTTTCAATAGGACCAAAACTATCCATTGATTTACTTAGCCCACACCTGTATTCTAACTCCCTCTTAAACAACATCGAATTGAACCACCATTTTTCCATAGAGCTTTCTTGCCTCTATTTACATGAAAATACAATAGATGAATAGTCATTCGATGAAAAATCATTTGAATATTGCATTTCCTATCACAATAAGCATATAAATACAATCACTAGGATTATTAACTAATAATAATAACGAGTGAGTGGGTATTAAAAAAAACGATTCTTTTTCGTGAGAACCCAGAGTATCATTTCACTATATATGTCACTATATGTGCTGGAACTCTT